TTAAAGAGACATGCTATAAAGATAGCCCAGTTCACGAAGATTCTTATCTTGATACCTATCAAGGTAATTGGGAATTGGGAAGACTTAAAGAAGAGAAAAATGAAAAGACTTTTTGCTCGTTTGAAAAACCTTTTGTTACTTTTCTTTTCAATTATAAACGATGGAATCGCCCATGTCGGTATATAAAAAATAATCGATTTGAAAATGCTGTACGAAATGAAATGTCACAATATTTTTTTTATACATGTCCAAGTGATGGAAAACAAATAATATCTTTTACATATCCACCTAGTTTATCGACTTTTTCGGAAATGATAGAACGAAAAATGTCTTTGTACACGACAGAAAAATTATCCCATGTGGATCAGTATCATTATTGGGTTTATACCAATGAGCAAAAAAAATACAACTTGAACAATGAATTAATAAGTCGAACAAAAACTCTAGAAAAAGAAAAGGGATTTCTTGCTCTAGATATGCTCGAAAAAAGGACCAGATTATGCAATGATGAAAATGAACAAAAATACTTGCCCAAAACGTATGACCCCTTTTTGAGGGGACCATATCGTGGAACAATAAAAAAATTCTATTCACATACAATCATGAATGATTTAATCGCTTCTACAGATACAGAGGATTCCATAGAAATCAATTGGATAAATAAGATTTATGGGCTACTTCCTAATAATTCTAATTATTCCAGAAAATTGGAACATCAAAAGAATCCGCTTGATAGGGAATCATTACTGAATTATATTGGTAATTCCTTAACCTCAATAAAAGAATTTCCTTTTGAGCCTGCACCTATTTTAAATTTTAAAAAATATTCTTTATTATTCTCTAAAATTGAGAAAAAAATAAAAAAATTAATAAAAATATTGATACATAAGATAAATACAAGAATAGATAAGACGAGATTCGTCCACCTCCCATATATTTAATCCCTTCCCCTATAAAAAAACTTGCAACACCAACACCATTTGTAATTCCATCAATTATACGTCTATCAAAAAACTGAGTTAGTTCGGTTAATCCTCTTATACCCACAGTAAAAACTCTAGTATAAAAAATATCTATGTAACCGCGATTATATGACCAATTGTATATCACATTTTTTATTTGGTCCACGAGAATTCTTTTAGGACCCCCTTTTACAAATGAATTGATAAAATCCAAATTCTGGAAAAATGAATAAGCGGATCCATATAAAATATATGCTATGAATAGTCCGAAAATTGCTATACTTACTGAAAAAATTGCATTTGTAAAAAATTCATCCAAATTTACAGAATAATTAGAACTTGAATGTAAAAGATTTGTTGATGGGGTTAACCATTTCGATAATATATCAAAATCTATTACTCCTTGATCAAAAGAAATTCCTATTGATCCAACGAACAAAGTAAATAGTACTAATACAAGAAGAGGAAATAACATAGTATTATCCGATTCGTGAGGATACATGGAAGTATATTTATTTCCAAAGTAAGTACTAAAGTATCGTATCCTATTTCTTACATTATTATCAATTTTCGATCTATCTTTTGAAAAAAAAGAAACCTTTTTATTCATTGTTGATAAAAGTAAATTTGGATTGACTCCTTTTGGAGTTCCTTTTCCCCATAGAGATATGGAATAGAACGAACCATTTTTAGTGCTACTGTAATTTTGAAAATGAACACGTAAATACCCATCAAAGGTAAGTAAATATACCCGAAACATATAAAATGCGGTTAATCCTGCTGTGAAATAAGCTATTACTGCGAAAATTGGTGAATACAACCAACTATCATTAAGAATTTCATCTTTGGACCAAAAACAAGCAAGAGGTGGAATACCACAAAGAGAAAGTGTACCCAATAAAAAAGTAGTTCTTGTAATTGGAACATATCTTGTTAAACCACCCATAAGAACCATATTCTGACTTTTATCTGGTGAATATCCAACAATAGGTTCCATTGAATGAATAATAGATCCGGATCCCAAAAACAATAAAGCTTTTGAATAGGCATGAGTGATCAAATGGAATAAAGCAGCTCGATAAGAACCTATACCTAGAGCTAACATAATATAACCCAATTGAGACATTGTAGAATAGGCTAAGCTTCTTTTAATGTCTCTTTGAGCAAGGGCCAAAGTAGCCCCTAATAATAGTGTTATTACACCTATTAAAGAAATGAAATTCATTATATAAGGTATGACTATGAAAAGAGGAAGAAGCCGAGCTACAAGAAAAATTCCTGCTGCTACCATAGTAGCAGCGTGTATAAGAGCCGAAATAGGAGTGGGTCCTTCCATAGCATCAGGTAACCATACGTGAAGGGGGAATTGTGCGGATTTAGCAACTGCACCGACGAATAATAAAGAAGCACACAAAGTAGCAAATAAAGAATTGACCCCATTATTCTGGATTAAGTTATTAGTTATTTCGAACAAATCCCGAAATTCTAAACTACCTGTTATCCAATAAAAACCTAAGATTCCTAACAATAAACCAAAATCCCCTACACGATTAGTTACAAAAGCTTTTTGACAAGCACTTGCTGCAATTGGTCGTGTGAACCAAAACCCTATTAATAAATAAGAACACATTCCCACTAGTTCCCAAAAAATATAAATTTGTATCAAATTTGAACTAGTAACTAATCCCAGCATAGAAGTATTAAAAAAACTCATATAAGCAAAAAATCTCAAATATCCTTGATCGTGATACATATACTTGTCACTATAAATAAGAACCATGATTCCAACAGTAGTAATTAGTATTGACATAATAGAAGTAAGTGGATCGATCAAATATCCGAACTCTAAGGAAAAATCATTATTGATGGTCCAAGACCATAGATATTGATAGATAAAACTTCCATTTATTTGTTGAATAGACAGATTGGCCGAAAACACCATAGCTATACTTAAGAGTAAAACACTGGGAAAAGCCCACATGCGGCGAATATTTTTTGTTGCTGTCGGAATAAGTAGAAGTCCAAATCCTATTGACATAGTAACTGGAAGTGGAAGAAAAGGTATTATCCACGCATATTGATATGTATGTTCCATAAGAAAAGAAATTCTTTTTTTTTCTTATAATTGCAAATTGTTTCCGATTCACCAATTCTTATCTTTTTTATCCTTTTAGAATAGAAAGGAACAATAATAAAAAAAATCAACAAAAAAAAGATATGAAAAAAAAGTCAAATATTGGGATTCTTAATTATTCTGATTTTTTCTCAGATATTTAAAATATTCCAAAATTGACAATTGGTTGATCAAAAAATATGACCAAATAACTATGTAATAACTATGTCAAATAACTATGTCAAATAACTATGTAAAGTAAAGGCAATTACCTAGTAGTTATTTTAACTAAGAAAAGATTAAAGGAATATGAGATTTTAAAAAGATTTTCTTACATTTTCTTACTATTATTATTTATTAGATTTTGTATTTATTAGATTTTGATATTTTTTTTGGTGATTAATAAACATATTACATATTATATATTATAGTAAATATAGTAAGGAAAAAGAGTTACACCAAAAAAAGAGTACTTTTTTTATTCAAATATGGATCATAGTATCTATATTTGAATAAAAAAAAATACCTAGTTTTTATAGTCCATTTTGGGAGTGGAGTAATTACCTAACTTGTTGTGTAACTGATTGATTGGATTTCAATCCAATAAAGAAAACTTATCTTTATCGGAAATCTTATGATACTCCTTACTTCGTATATAACTGAAATAAAAAATAACTTTGGTTACCTAAGTAATGGAATATCTTGTTTAACAGATTAAGTACTAGTTCTAGTTGGAATTTGAATTATGGACATAGCATTCTGGACTTAATCAATTTTGATTTTCCCTTATTTTCTTCTATTTTTTTCCCTTGTGTCATTTCATTTATATATGTGATGTGTGATGCGCGCGTACATATTGATATATATATCACATATATATGTATATATAAATATATTTGTATTATATATATTTGTATGTTAAAGTAAAAAAACAATGTATATTAAATAAAGTATATTAAAAAAATTATCCACATACACGGAATAAGTATAGATAATAACTAAAAAGAGCGATCCATTTTGAAGAATACATGTCTTTCACATACAACGATAAAAAGAGGAATCCCCTTTTTTTGAATGGCAGTTCCAAAAAAACGTACTTCTATGTCAAAAAAACGTATTCGTAGAAATATTTGGAAGAAAAAAGGATATTTAGCTGCAGTAAAAGCTTTTTCTTTAGCGAAATCGGTTTCCACCGGACATTCAAAAAGTTTTTTTGTGCGACAAACAAATAATAAAGTCTTAGAATAATCTCAATTGATATAGCCTAAAGAACTTCAAATTTTGTAAGATGAATGATTCGCATTAACTAATGTATTTTTCTGTATTGAATTTCTCAATATTAGTTAGAACTCAATGCTGTGATATTGTGATATATAGAATAAGAGTTTTTTATATATTGGGTTCTAAGTATTATTTTTTTCTCTATCACAATTGTACTTTTCACAATAGAAAAGTACAATTGTGATAGAGATTGAAACTCTTTTGTTATATCCCAAAACTGAATTAAATTGGTTTGGTAAATGTTATCATAAATTAGAAATTTAATGCGCAATAAAGAATATTAATACTTTTAATATACTAAGGTATTGAAATCATTAGAAAAATACAAAATTCTTTGTATTTAATGATGAAATCGCGATAGATATGAAATCCTAGTTATTTGATTTTGTTCATTGAAAAAAAAAAATCAATCTTTTTCATTTGAATCCATGAAATCGGATAAATGAAAAACAAATCATAAAAAAATAGAGAAAAAAGACAATTCTTAGTTTTATACCTCAACTGAGAAAAAACTATTGAGTTCCAACTGTTTGGAGAGAACTTAGTTTCTAGTACGTGAAAGTTGATTGTTAAAAAACCCACGACGATACTACCTAAGTAGGTATTTTATTGAAGATTCAAATATTTAAACCACAAACCAGTCTTTATTCGTCGATTCTAATTAATGTTTCCTAAACTAGATTGAATCCTTGAATCTCGACGATTCAACATGAATTGACTATTATTATTTCAAGTAAGCCGCCATGGTGAAATCGGTAGACACGCTGCTCTTAGGAAGCAGTGCTAAAGCATCTCGGTTCGAGTCCGAGTGGCGGCATCTTCTAAAAGAGATACAATAGATCCTAAAATGTATTCAATTCCCGATTTCCAATTCTGTAATGGGACCCCTTTTATGATATTTGCGACTTTAGAACATATATTAACTCATATCTCTTTTTCGATCATTTCAATTGTGATTACGATTCATTTGATGACCTTATTAGTCCACAAAATTGTAGGATTACGCGATTCGTCAGAAAAAGGGATGATAGCTACTTTTTTCTCTATAACAGGATTATTAGTTTCTCGTTGGATTTCTTCGGGACATTTTCCATTAAGTAATTTATACGAGTCATTAATCTTCCTTTCATGTAGTTTCTTCATTATTCATATGATTCCCAAGATACGTAACCTTAAAAATGATTTAAGCACAATAATTGCACCAAGTACCATTTTTACTCAAGGCTTTGCCATGTCGGGTCTTTCCACTGAAATGCATCAATCCGCAATATTAGTACCTGCTCTACAATCTCAGTGGTTAATGATGCACGTAAGTATGATGTTATTGAGCTATGCAGCTCTTTTATGCGGATCATTATTATCAGTCGCTCTTCTAGTCATTACATTTCGAAAAAACATCGATATCTTTTGTAAAAGCAATAATTTCTTAATTAAGTCATTTTTCTTTGGTGAGATTGAATATTTGAATGAAAAAAGAAGTGTTTTTAAAAACACTTCTTTTCCTTCATTTCGAAATTATTACAAATATCAATTAACTGAGCGTTTGGATTATTGGAGTTATCGTGTCATTAGTCTAGGGTTTACCTTTTTAACCATAGGTATTCTTTGTGGAGCAGTATGGGCTAATGAGGCATGGGGATCCTATTGGAATTGGGACCCCAAGGAAACTTGGGCATTTATTACTTGGACCATATTCGCGATTTATTTACATACTAGAACAAATATAAATTGGAAAGGTACGAATTCGGCACTTGTAGCTTCTATAGGATTTCTTATAATTTGGATATGCTATTTTGGGATCAATCTATTAGGAATAGGTCTACATAGTTATGGTTCATTCACATAAACATCTAATTGAATAAACTACATGAAGAATACATAAGATAAAAACATCGTCCCAAATATAACGAAAGTTTGTTTTTATGAGTTTTTGAGAACCGTTTGAATCAAGGAATCATTCCAATTTTAATGGTTCTCAAAAACTCGAGATGTATCTAATTACAATTCTTATTCATTTTATTTCTTTTTTCATTATACAGTATAGCAAACGATTTTAAAAATATTAAATTCAAAGAATTATAAGACTTTCCTTCCGTCTCATTAATGAAACACACTATCTATGATAATAATTGGATAGGATAGCGTGTACCTTGTCAACTGATAACGAGAGAACGAAATCGGGATAAATACCAATACCTATTACGGGTAGAAAGATACAGATTGAAAGAAATAGTTCTCGTGGTCCAGAATCCCAAAAATTGGAGTTTGGAATATTAAATAGCTTGTATCCATAAAACATCTGACGTAACATAGATAATAAATAAATAGGAGTTAATATCATTCCAATTGCCATTACAAAAGTAATTAGCATTTTTGGCATTAAAAGATATTTTGGACTAGTAATTAGTCCAAAGAATACTACTAATTCTGCAACAAAACCACTCATTCCTGGCAATGCAAGAGAAGCCATCGAGAAGCTACTGAACATGGTAAATATTTTTGGCATTGGGATAGATATCCCTCCCATTTCTTCGAGATAAACAAGGCGTGTTCTATCACAACTCGTTCCTGCCAAGAAAAAAAGTGCAGCACCAATAAATCCATGAGAAAGCATTTGTAAAATGGCTCCATTGAGTCCCATGTCGGTTATAGAACCAATTCCTATAATTGTGAAACCCATGTGAGATACAGAGGAATAGGCTATTCTCTTTTTTAAATTACGTTGACCAAGAGAAGTTGAAGCTGCATAGATTATTTGTATGGTTCCTATTATCACCAACCAGGGAGAAAATATAGAATGAGCGTGGGGTAATAATTCCATATTGATCCGAATCAATCCATATGCGCCCATTTTTAATAGGATTCCCGCTAAAAGCATACATGTACTGTAATGTGCTTCTCCATGGGTATCCGGTAACCATGTATGTAGGGGTATAATCGGCAATTTGACAGCATAAGCAATAAGGAAGCCAAGATAGAATATTATTTCCAATGCCACAGGATATGATTGATTAATTAATCTTTCAAAATCTAATGTTGGTTCATTGGAACCATATAAACCCATACCTAGAACTCCTATTAAGAAAAAAATGGAACCCCCTGCAGTGTACAAAATAAACTTTGTAGCCGAGTAGAGACGTTTCTTTCCCCCCCACATGGATAAAAGTAAGTAAACAGGAATTAATTCTAACTCCCACATGATGAAAAAAAGTAAAAGGTCTCGAGAAGAAAATAATCCTATTTGACCGCTGTACATTGCTAGCATCAGGAAATAGAACAACCGCGAATTTCGAGTAACTGGCCAAGCCGCTAAAGTTGCTAAAGTAGTGATAAATCCTGTCAGCAAAATGGGTCCTATGGAAAGTCCATCGATTCCTAGTCTCCAGCGGAAATCAAAAACATCTATCCATTTAGAATCTTCCTTCAATTGCATTAATGGATCATCCAATTGGAAATGATAACAGAATGCATAAGTCGTTAGAAGGAGTTCTAATAAGCATATACATATAGTATACCACCTCAACATCTTATTTCCCCTATGAGGGAAAAAGAAAATTGAAGAACCCGCGAATATCGGTAAAACAACAAGTATTGTTAACCAAGGAAAATAACTCGTGATAAAGACAAGATACGTTTTGACCAGAAGAGCCCGTCCTCGAAATAAAATATATTATTTCGAGGACGGGCTTTTGTCGGTAAAGAGGAATCACAAATGATTCAAGTGGAGTTTTTTGTAACGAACGTATCAATAAGATAGAGCCATGCTGCGAGTTGTTTCAGGCCCTAAATAAACACGGACACTCAAAAAATCTGTTGGGCAGGCGGATTCACATCTCTTACAACCTACACAGTCCTCGGTTCTTGGCGCGGAAGCAATTTGCTTGGCTTTACATCCGTCCCAAGGTATCATTTCCAATACATCTGTGGGACAAGCTCGTACACATTGAGTACACCCTATACATGTATCATAAATTTTTACTGAATGTGACATTGGATCTAAAAATTCCAGTTTTGAACATAAAAGATTTTCGATCTGGTCAAATCAAACAAATCAAATTAGTAGTAAATGAATCATATAAGTAGTAAATGAATCATATATTATATATTGTAATATTGTAGACACCAGACGAAGCAGTGGTTTATTAAGATTTTAACAATCAATATATTTCTTAAATCAATCTGTTTATGAGAAAAGGTCAAGAGACTTTGATTTGCGTTTCAACAATTATGATAATATGAGTTGCACACGCTAATTCAAATTAATTGGCCAACAAATTGGTCATCATTATTTCAATATAAATATAAAAATGCAATTCAATTTTATTAAATTGCATTCAAATTCAATAAAAAATAGTATTTCTAGAATTAGATATTTCTATATATTTAGATATTTCTATCTATTATATAATATTATATACTAGATAATATTAACTAGTTAACTATATAAAAGATAATATTAACATTAAAGATAATATTAACTAGTTAATATAATAACTCTATATAAAAGATAATATTAACTAGTTAATATAATAACTATTTATTATATAAGAATATTACTATTATATAAGAATATTAATTAGTATAAGAATATTATTCTAAATAATTAATAATATTCTAATTATTTTATTTATTTTATTCGAAAAGTATTATTGGAAAATAATATTATTATTTTGTTTTTTATTGTAATATTTTTTATTTATTATTTGTATTCGAAATTGAAAATCCAAATTCTAAAAAAGAATTACAATAATATAAAATAGCATTATGATACTATCATATCATATTATGATACTAATATATATGATACTAAATATATCAAATAGTATAAGATACTAAATAGTATAAAATACTAAATAGTATAAAAATATAATATAATATTATATACTAAACTAAAATAGTATTTCAATTCTATTAAATATTTTTATGTGTCGTTATTTAAATTATCTATGATGATTATGACTAATTGGTCAACAAATTCGATTGATTAATACGAGTTGATTTTCTGTTACGATGGATCGACGAAACAATAGCAAGTCCAATAGCTGCTTCAGCAGCTGCAATGGCTATAACAAAGATTGAGAAAATGTCTCCTTTTAATTGGCGACTATCAAATATATCAGAAAATGTTACGAGATTGATATTAACCGAATTTAGTATAAGCTCAAGACACATAAGCGCTCTAACCATGTTTCGACTTGTGATCAATCCATAGATACCGATAAAAAATAAATAAACACTCAAAAAAAGGACATGCTCGAGCATCATTGACTAACTCCTTATCAATCTCGATTCATTTCAATATGAACAACAATTCAACCGATTCAATTGATTAGAATAGAACAATTACACAACAAAAGAAGATATTAATGGTAGATAGATTTAACTAAGAATTTCTATTTATTTAGAATTTAGTTAGAATTCTAAGAATTTGGAATCATTCTAAGTTAAGTATTTTTTATTGATTATTGCCGAGCCATAGTAATTGCACCTATCAAGGAAACTAAAAGAATTATAGAAATGAGTTCAAACGGAAGATAAAAATCTGTTGATAAATGAATCCCAATTTGTTGAACGTTATTTATTAGGTCCTGTTCCATAATCTGGTTTGATCTTGCAGTCCAAATAATTCCGTACCATGACGTATCTGGGATAGTAGTAATTAGTGAAAAAAGAATAGTTGTACAAACCATCGAAGTGACCCCATCCCCAATGGTCCAAAAATAGGAATTATTGGAATATTCTGAACCATTCATGAACATTACAGCAAATATGATCAAGACATTTATGGCTCCCACATAAATAAGGAGCTGTGCGGCAGCTACAAAATAGGAGTTCGATGAAATATAGAATAAGGATATACAAACAAGAACCAATCCCAATGAAAAGGCGGAATAAATCGGATTGGTAAATAATACTACCCCCAGACCCCCTAATACAAGAACTGACCCCAGAAATACAACAAGAATATCATGTATTGGTCCAGGTAAATCCATTATGTATAAAATAAAAAATAAATAACTTTAACTATTTCATGACCTTACTTTAACTTTACTAAATGGTCCAGGAAAGGAAAAGGGGTTACCCTATTCTTTTTTTCTTATATATAATTCTTTTTCTTGTATATAATATTGTATATGATACATTTAGAATTTTGTATATGATACATTTAGAATTGAATTGAATTTGAATATGGATTAATGTAGACATAGATAAAATTATCGGGCCAATCCTACTTTATTTATATTTATCCGAAAGAAAAAAAGGGGGGGAAAAGAGGAGTTGGAATATGTAGTTGAAATTTGCTATTTCGAAATCATCACGAAAAATATATTCTCAGTTTAAATCAAACAGTGATTCTCAACAATCAATAGTTATTAGTTTTTATTTGTAGTTACTGACTACCCAAAATAAAAAGCTTGGATCCTTTATATCAAAAAAAGATCTTAGTAATTGGTAATTGTTCTTGAATCAAAGGGTTTATCTTTGTCTATTTTTAGTTGAGTGGAATTCATAACTGTTTGAATTGTGTAATCTCCAATTATTGAGATTGGTAATCGACCCAAAGCAATTTGATTATAATTCAATTCGTGACGATCATAAGTAGAAAGTTCATATTCTTCAGTCATTGATAAACAATTTGTTGGACAATACTCGACACAGTTACCACAAAATATACAAACCCCGAAATCTATACTATAATTAAGCAATTGTTTCTTTTTAATATCTCTTTCAAATCTCCAATCAACAACGGGTAGATCTATCGGGCATACACGAACACATACTTCACAAGCAATACATTTATCAAATTCAAAGTGGATTCGACCCCGGAAACGCTCTGATGTGATCGATTTTTCATAAGGATATTGAATAGTTACAGGTAAACGATTTGTGTGGGATAAGGTAATTATGAAACTTTGACCAATGTACCTTGCAGCTCGTATTGTTTGTTGACCATAATTCATGAACCCAATTACCATAGGGAACATATTGTAGATATATATGAAAAAATTGACGTTTCTTTCTCTTGTTTGATAGAGATTATGAATCTAAAATATTGTTATCATATTCTGTTATTTATAATGAAACAAGTTGGGAAGAAGTTGTTAATAACAGATTACCTAGAGAAATAGGTAAAAGAAATTTCCATCCAAGATTTAATAACTGGTCCATTCTCATCCTAGGTAAAGTCCATCTTGTTGTGATAGAAATGAAGAGAAACAAATAAGCTTTAGCTAATGTAATAAGGGTACCCATTGTCATTCCAAAAATTCCAGCGATTTTATTTATTTCGAAAAGCTCAGGAATGGATATATACGGAATAGATAAATTCCACCCACCTAAGTAAAGAACTGTTACAAATAATGAAGAAACTAATAAATTTAGGTAAGAAGCAAGATAAAATAAACCGTATTTGATACCCGAATACTCGGTTTGATAACCTGCTACTAATTCCTCCTCCGCTTCTGGTAAATCAAAGGGCAATCTCTCACATTCGGCTAGAGAAGAAATTAGAAAAACAATAAATCCTATAGGCTGACGCCACAGATTCCACCCCCAAAAACCATATTTTGACTGTGCTTCAACTATATCAACTGTACTTGAACTGTTAGATAATCATAGTCGATAATAACATCACTGTTCCCATCGCTATTTCAAAACCGTACGTGAGACCTCAGCTTCATACGGCTCCTCGATGGCCACAAAAAAATGTAAGAATGGGTTCGGTATTATCGCCATCTTTGGGTAGATAGAATAAAGATACATCGGAAAGTCCCAAATTAGACCAATGGAATTCTGTCTGCTAGAATAAGAAAAAAAGTGCTTCCGAATTGATCTCATCCTTTACAAAAAAAATTTCTCTTTGTTCGGTAATAACTTAATATTTCAATAAAATACTCCTTATATCAATCAATACAAAATAAAAAGAATTAGGCATTAGTTCATGAATTGTGATAAGAATTCAATATGTATGAATATGGATAGAGAAAAGAATAAATAAGGATCCTTTTTTTATTATTCATTCAGTTACTGCATTCCATTTCTTTTTTCCTGTTCTTCTGTCTCAGAGGAGGATACTTAAAAAAAAAAAATAAAGGATTAATTCGTTCTTGATAGTCATTTCTTTAATCAGTGAATAGGAGCATACTCTAGATAGGAATCGTAGGGAAGTACTACTTGATCATTTCTACCAATTTCAAGTCCTTATTATGATTCGTTTTATGAAGAAATACCTCTTTCTTGATACCTTACATTATCCCCATTACTAATCCTTTGTGTACCTTGGTGTTCCTAACCGTCCACTGACTTTTGATTGATCCCCGGTATAGTAATACATACGATACAGTAGTATAAACTGCATACAGTTGATCTTTTGTTTGCGCCCGCTTCAAGATATGATGACTAATCAAAAAATCTCAATCTTGGGGTAAGCAGTTTATACTGCTTATGTTTACTTCAACTTTATTCTTGTACATAGGGAATGAGATTTTTTCTTCTTACTACAAATTTCTAAGCTGTTTAGTTTTACTCATATAACTATCTGGTTTAACTCATCAACCCGAATGCTGAATAAAAAAAATGAAAATATCTATTCAATACATTGAACCTCTTTCTTTTTTCTTTTATTTCTAGAAAAGAGGTTCAAAGTTCATATTCCAACGAATCACACGTAGAGATATTGATAACACACATAGAGTTAATGGTATTTCATAACTAATAGATTGAGCAGCAGCTCGTAGACCACCTAAAAAGGAATATTTATTATTTGATCCATATCCTGACATAAGAAGCCCAATAGGAGCAATACTGGAAATGGCGATCCATAAAAAAACACCTATACTGAGATCGCCTAAAACAAGATGATACCCAAAAGGAATTACTAAATAACTTAGTAGAATTGATATGACCGCTATAGACGGCCCCACACTAAACAAACGAATATCTCCTCGAGATGGGAGGAGGTCCTCTTTAAAAAGTAGTTTAGTCCCATCCGCTATAGCTTGAAGAATTCCCAACGGACCAGCATATTCAGGCCCAATACGTTGTTGTATCGCTGCAGATATTTCTCTTTCTAACCACACAATTACTAGTACCCCTATTGTGATTCCCAATATAAGGGTCAAAATGGGTACAATCCATATTAGTCCATACACTTCTTTTAAGAATTCCGATGTAGAAAAAGAATTGATAGTTTGTACTTCTGTTGTATCAATTATCATTTCAACGATCAACTTCTCCCATAATGATATCTATACTACCCAATATCGTCATGATATCAGCTAATTTCATTCTTTTAACTAGCTGAGGAAGAATTTGCAAATTGATAAAACCGGGTGGACGAATTTTCCATCTCCAGGGGAAAACGCTATTATCTCCTATCAAATAAATTCCCAATTCTCCTTTTGGGGCTTCCACTCTCACATAAAGTTCTTGTTTCGACAATTCAAAATTGGGTGAAGGTTTTTTACTAATAAATCTATATTCAAAATCATTCCATTCGGAATTCTTTGCTCTATCAAAGCGTCGGACTTCTAAATTCTCATAAGGTCCTCCAGGAATTCCTTCTAGAGCCTGTTGAATAATTTTTATGGATTCCTTCATTTCACCGATTCGTACTAAATAACGAGCTAATGAATCTCCTTCTTTTTGCCATTGGACTTCCCAATCGAATTCATTGTAACACTCATAATGATCAACTTTACGAAGATCCCATTGGACCCCAGAAGCTCGTAACATCGGTCCTGATAAACCCCAATTTACAGCTTCTTCTCCACCAATAATGCCCACTCCTTCGACTCGTTCCAAAAAAATGGGATTCCATGTAATAAGTTTTTGATATTCAACAACTCCGGTTAAAGAATAATTGCAGAAATCCAAACATTTATCTATCCATCCATAAGGTAGATCAGCAGCTACTCCTCCGATACGGAAATAATTATGCATCATTCGCATACCTGTGACGGCTTCGAATAGATCATATATCAATTCTCTTTCTCTGAAAATATAGAAAAAGGGAGTCTGTGCACCGATATCTGCCATAAAAGGTCCAAGCCATAACAAATGAGAAGCTATACGGCTCAATTCCAGCATAATTACTCTGATATAGCTAGCTCTTTGAGGTACTTGAACATTTTCCAATTGTTCTGGTGCATTTACGGTTATTGCCTCTGTGAACATAGTAGCTAAATAATCCCACCGTGTTACATAAGGTAGATATTGTATAATTGTTCGATTTTCCGCTATTTTTTCCATTCCTCTGTGTAAATAGCCCAATATGGGCTCACAGTCAATAACATCTTCACCATCGAGAGTAACGATCAGTCGAAGAACACCATGCATTGATGGGTGGTGAGGCCCCATATTGACTATCATGAGATCTTTTCTTGTAACCGGTACTGTCATATCTTTTCTTCCTTAATTCATTATTCCATGAATTCCTCAAAACGAGGCTCATCAAAACGAAAAATCGAATACTACTAAAAAAAATTCAAACGATTAAATTAAGGAGTTTTTGGCTCCCGAATATCCAACTGACCAATTAATTTCTTATAACGTACTCTATTTTTCTTTGACAAATAAGCCAGCAACCGTTGACGTTTTCCTAGAATTTTTCGTAGACCCCTTTGCGATAAAAAATCTTTTTTGTGCAATTCCAAATGTGAAGTAAGTCTCCGTATCTTATTGGTGAAACTGAATACTTGAAATTCAACAGAACCCTTGTTTTCTTCTTTTTCTTCTTGTGGAATAATGGAAATGAATGAATTTTTGACCATAAAAAATTTTTCTATCCTTTTTCTTTCTTTTTCATGTATTTTTCCGATCAGGAAAAATACAAAAAATAATTATGCCAGGCCAGTTATTTTAATCTAGTACACACAAAAATTTGGATTTATTCATATACTACTTCTTTATTTTATCCAAATCAAATTTTCAATTTGATTTGGATAGAAAGGGATAATACGTTTCCGCATTAACGAAAGAAAAAAATTTCTTTCTATCTAAAAGGATTCCGCTAATTTATTTATTCCTATATCCAATTGAATGGATACACCATTCAATCCGTATCATTTACCAAAATATAACACAGGATATGCGTACATCTTTCGGTTTTCATATACCGAAAATGTCACGGAATATAGATATGATATAGGAAATATACTATTAAATTAAGTAAGTAATTATAAATCGTGGATACATATGTATCCTTGACATGCTGAAACGACTGCCATTATTGGTATCAAACCAATAGCGATTCATACAAGCTAAATCTTCTAATCGGTAATTGGGCCAAAGAACAAATTTGCATTTAATGAATTTTTTTGTATCTATATTAAGATGCTTGTCCTCATCCAAAAATTTTCCAGAGTTTCTTATGTTGTTTTCATTGCAAAATAATGGATTTCTATCCGTAACATTCCAATTATGGGAATTGAAACAAATTAAAATTCTCAACTCTCTACGACGTCTAGTAGATAGAATATTTTCAGGAACAAGGAAATCATAATAATTTGTGTCCCCACTCACAAGCATATTCTCATATCGTACAGTGGATTTATCCAAATTCTTCTTATCAATATATCTTTTTTTTATGCATTTTCTATTAGTTTGGTGTTTATTGTTCTCGACCAATGAAATACTTATAGTTTGATATATAATCAATTTTCCATCCCTTTTTATAGATAGACGAATTGGTTCGATAATTAATATTCCTTTTTTTATCAATTCTGTAAGAGCTAGATCTTTCTGAATTAGCATTACATCCAGATGCATCTCTCCTCTTTGAATCGAGGATATAGCAATTTCCTTTGGATTTATCAGTCTAAGTAAGAGACAATATACCTTGATATTATTGATCATTTTTTGGTTCAAGGAGTCATCCCATCTTAATTGAACAAGGAAATATTTTTTCAGGAAGAAATCTAGTTCTGCTTCCTTGTTTTTCTTGGATTGTTTTTTCTTTTTACCTTTTTTAATGTTAATGTCTGATCTCGCGTAATTTTCTTCAATATCTTTTTTTTTGTTTTCTTTTCGTAGATCTGATACAAGATTTACTTGGTCCTGTTGTTCATTTTTTTGTTGGTTGGAATTTTCCAATTTAAAATATTTTTTTTGATCAGATACCATCTGAAGATTATTTTTTCTATTTATATTGATGTTTTTATTTTGACTTTTCTTTTTATAAAAAGAAAAGTCAAAAAGAAGTAATTTGATTGGTATAATCCATGGTTTAATCTTATATGCATCAAAAAGTAAGACAAATTCCGGGAAGAACCAAGATTCTAGATTTGATATGGTACGAGAAACTCTTTCTTGATTCATTCCCATCCAATTGAAAAAAATACTCTTTTGATTGGATGAGTTGATTTCTTGATGAATCGTAAGAGAAAAAATATCTTTTTTTTTCAATTTGTTGTTGATTTTCTTTTCAGTCTTAGTATTTTTTTCAATTTTGGTATCGATATGTGTATTGGTCCAGGTCTCAATATCGATATTTTTTCTAAGACAAAAATGGAGAATTCTACAATTAAAATATTTTCTATCTAGATTTTGATGCGTATCAATAATATATCCTTCTTCTAGATAATCACTAATAGCTGTACTTACCAATACATAAAATGATTCGGATTTCAGTTTATTGAAATTATATAGAATTTGGAGAACCCCGTTTACTTGTAATCTTGAACCATAAATATATAAATCCTTCTTATCCCCACAGTTCATATATTTATGTGATAAAAGATCATATCCGTAGTGTTTTTTAAATTTTTCTTTTTGATTTGTCAATGAATCCGCTGCATAGTAATTTTGTTTCACGTAATGAATTAATTGGTCTTTTTCTTTTTTATATGAATCCAATTTAATTGAGTCTTTATTTTGAATCCTATAACGTTGATTGATTCTATTTCGCCATTTTTGCGGTACTAACCGCGACCATTTGGTTTGAGATAAATTGTATTGATAATGCCCCTTTAACCAGTTTTTCCATTCAATCATTCCAGACTTATGAATTTTCTTATGTCTTGAATTGCAATCAAATATTTCTCGTGTCATACAATAATCCTTGATTTTATCCTTAATAAAAGGATAAGTCCCCTGATATTGAAGTAGAGATTTCAAGTGATACTTGTTAAGTAATTGGGTTTGTGATAATTTGTAAAATACATATGCTTGGGACAAGGAGGATAAGTCATAATCCATTTTTGTACTATTACAAATATTAGTATTAGTATTCGAAAACGACTTTTTTATAGTGGAAAAAAAGTTCATTGTATTTTGATCTCTTTCATCAATTCCTTCCTGATTTGTTTGATCGTTGTAAACGGATTTATTGATTATTTTTTTTGTTGATTCAAAGAAAAGTTGTGAATTGATCCTGTGAATGGTAATCATACATAGCAAGATATCTATGTATATTTTTTCAATCATAGATTTCATAAAATAATGTGATTTACGTATTAATCGTATATTTTTTCTTTGGAATATCTGCCAAATATGTTTCCGTGATTTCGATCTTTTATCATCACAAGTTAGAATTATTTTTTTCTTGTCTTTTGTGATTCGTTCTATTTGATTCCTGATTGTGATTGTTCTATCAGAAAGATCTTTCGTTTTTTTTTCTATGAGTGAATAATTTGTCCAATTCATGGATTGGATTTGAATGGTTGATTTGTGAATAATCTTATTATTTATTTCGGAATCTTTTACATTTTCAGTCGTTTCATATACTTTCGCCTTGCTCAATTCAAATAAGAATATTGGGTTTCCTTTTTTAATTTCCTTCATTATTTGTTTTAGAACTAGAAGTATTTTAATGATCCATCTTGTTTTTTCTTTTGAAACTTTTAGAAGTAGAAAGAAATTCTTTTTCACTTTTCTAATTTTTTTTTGGAGTTTTTTATAAATGGGTTCAAAAAAGGAAGGTCGTTTTCGGGGACTCCCAAAAGGGAGTTCCGCTTCCATTCCCCAAACTGTTAAAAAACTAAAATTGTCTTTTTTTCTTTTTTTTTTTATTTGATCTCTAGGTTGAGATCGTATTTTAGATCTTCGCCAAGGTTTCAAACAGAAAGGAAATAGAATCTTTATCTGAATACCGTCTGTTAACCAATCCTTGGGAAATTCTGTTTCTGATAATTGAACACCATTATAGGTGCATTTAACATGCATTTCTCTATTCCATTCCTTCAAATCCTCATACCATTCGGGGAATTGCAATAATAACATACGGCCAATATTTTTAGCAATTATCAATGAAGGCAATACAATGTATTTTCTAAGAAAAGATTGGGTTACTAACATCAAACCTCTTATTGCTTGAGCAAATATAATGCTATCCCAAGTTTCTGATATTGCTATACGTTCATTTTCCTCTTTTTTATCTTCGTTTTTTTTCTCTTTTTCCCTTGTCTCTTCCTCCTCAAAATCAAAATGCAAAATTTGCAATTCTGGTTCTCTCCCCACCGAATTCCAAAAAATGAGATTCATCATTTCGGAGATATAAAAAGAAGAAAAAAAAAATGTTTTGTCTAGTCGATCCAAAAAAAGCGGGGAATGCGCATTTGTTTGAAACATTTCCCAAATAACTGTTTTACGTCTTTGAGCACGCATGGATCCCTTGATTATATCCCGACGAAAATCCGATTGTTGCGAGTAACGTATCAAAGCCACCTCTTCCGCTTGATCACTATTATTAGTATTATTTGTAGTAGTAATAGGATTGGTATTCTGATCGTTATCAGTATAAATTACTACCCGTTTGGCTTTTCTTGAACGAATTTCATGATCTTCCGTAGATTCTTCCTCATTTTCTTCCTCCTGTTCTTCCAAATCATCAGTTAATTTGTATGACCCTTGAGGAACCCTTTTACTGATTTCTTCTATTCCAATAGATTTTTTTCTAATTATTGTTTGATCATTTGAATCAGTTGTAATTACATCGAATACCCATTTTAAAGCTTTTGCTTGACTTTCTAAATCAATTCTTGTTTGCTCTCTCAATAAAGAATATTTTTTAAAATTTAAAATAGGTGCAGGCTCAAAAGGAAATTCTTTTATTGAGGTTAAGGAATTACCAATATAATTCAGTAATGATTCCCTATCAAGCGGATTCTTTTGATGTTCCAATTTTCTGGAATAATTAGAATTATTAGGAAGTAGCCCATAAATCTTATTTATCCAATTGATTTCTATGGAATCCTCTGTATCTGTAGAAGCGATTAAATCATTCATGATTGTATGTGAATAGAATTTTTTTATTGTTCCACGATATGGTCCCCTCAAAAAGGGGTCATACGTTTTGGGCAAGTATTTTTGTTCATTTTCATCATTGCATAATCTGGTCCTTTTTTCGAGCATATCTAGAGCAAGAAATCCCTTTTCTTTTTCTAGAGTTTTTGTTCGACTTATTAATTCATTGTTCAAGTTGTATTTTTTTTGCTCATTGGTATAAACCCAATAATGATACTGATCCACATGGGATAATTTTTCTGTCGTGTACAAAGACATTTTTCGTTCTATCATTTCCGAAAAAGTCGATAAACTAGGTGGATATGTAAAAGATATTATTTGTTTTCCATCACTTGGACATGTATAAAAAAAATATTGTGACATTTCATTTCGTACAGCATTTTCAAATCGATTATTTTTTA